AATAAGATGCCTGAAAAAGGGTTATTTTGATAGAATAAATTATGTAATATTTACTCTTATTGCAGAAAAAGATATTAAACTTAACCTTAAAAATCAAAATTTTATGTGCATTTACACCAAACTACAAAAAGGTAAGCTAAAATAAGCTTTTAGGCTCATAACCTAAATATAGAACTAAAATTTCTCCTTTTTAATAAATTTAAACTTAACAAAACTTTTATTTGTAAATTCTATTATAATTGGGGTTATAATAGCAATTTCTTCAAATAACTGAATTTCTTTGTGGATCAGAATAGAAATTGGGGTTCTATCTGTTGTTCCATTAATAACACAAGAAAAAATCAGTTCGGATTCACCTATTAAATATTTTATTATCCAAAGAGTAAGATCATCCATTATAATTACAGGAATAATAACATTTGTTTCATTAATCAATTTTAAAATTTTATTAACCCAAGCTATATTAATTAAAATTGGGGCAGCTCCATTCCATACATGAATTTTAAGAATAATTGAAAGTGTTAAATACTATGTTTTATTTATTTTATTTACATTAATTAAAATTCCAGGAATAATTACATTAAGAATTTTAAATGAACAACTGCAATTATGAAGAATCAGATCAATAATTATTGGAGCAATTATAGTAATTAACCAATCTTCTATTAAAAAAATATTATCATATTCTTCAATTTATAATTTGGGGGTTATAATAAGAAGAATAAATGAAAATCAAATTTGAATTACTTACATAATTGTATATTCATTAATACTATCAATAATTCTAATAATAATCAAAAAATTAAAGATCAACTATTTAAACCAAATTTTGGTTAATGAACTGGAAACAATAACTAAAATTTCAATCTGAATCTCATTGTTGTCTATAGCAGGGTTACCACCAATAATGGGATTTACTATTAAAATAATTGTTTTAGAAAAAATAATCCTGAAAACAGAAATTATGCTAGCTTTAATCTTATTAGCATCATCTATATTAATAATATTTATATATATACGAATCTCATTCCTAGCAATAACGTTATTTAGAACGTCAACCAAATGAAAAATTTTTAAAAAGTCTAATATTAACATTAAAATTATAATTACAAACCTAATTTTTACTCCCATCACAATTACGCTAAAGAGTTTAACCTAAGACTTTAAGTTAATAAAACTCATAGCCTTCAAAGTTGTAAATATCTAGACTAGATAAGTCTTAGATATCATTAATCATCTTTAAACTTGCAATTTAATATTTTTATTAAACTACAGAGACCTAAACAAATATCAAGGGAATATAAATTCTTAAATAAATTTACAGTTTACTACTTAAATCAGACACCTTAATGAATAAGTGGCTGATATCAACTAATCACAAAGATATTGGAACTATATACTTCATTTTTGGGATTTGATCAGGAATAGTAGGAATAATACTAAGAATACTAATTCGAATTGAACTTAATCAACCAGGTTCATTTCTAAATAACGACCGAATGTATAATGTAATTGTGACATCACACGCATTTATTATAATTTTCTTTATAGTTATACCAATTATAATTGGAGGGTTTGGTAATTGATTATTACCATTGATAATCGGAGCACCTGACATGGCATTCCCACGATTAAACAACATAAGATTCTGGCTTCTCCCACCATCAATTATTTTACTTTTAATAAGATCTATAATTGAAATAGGAGCTGGAACAGGATGAACAGTTTATCCACCCCTTTCATCTAACACTGCTCATTCAGGGCCGAGAGTAGACATAGCAATTTTCTCCCTTCACTTGGCTGGGATTTCATCTATTTTAGGTTCAATTAACTTTATCACAACAACATTAAATATACGACCTAAGGGAATTAAATTAGATCAAACACCCTTATTTGTTTGATCAGTTCTTATTACAGCTACATTACTGTTATTATCACTACCTGTATTAGCAGGAGCAATTACAATATTATTAACAGACCGAAATATTAACACCTCATTTTTTGATCCCTCAGGAGGTGGAGACCCAATTCTATATCAACATTTATTTTGATTCTTTGGACACCCAGAAGTTTACATTCTAATCCTACCAGGATTTGGATTAATTTCTCATATTATCACCCAAGAGTCAGGTAAAAATGAATCATTTGGTTACATTGGAATAATTTACGCTATAATATCAATTGGATTACTAGGATTTGTAGTGTGAGCACACCACATATTTACTGTTGGTATAGATGTTGACACTCGGGCCTACTTTACATCAGCTACAATAATTATTGCTGTTCCAACAGGAATTAAAATTTTTAGATGAATAGCAACAATAAATGGAATACCTATAAAAATGTCAATTTCAATAATATGAGCATCTGGATTTGTTTTTTTATTCACAATTGGAGGATTAACAGGAATTATCCTATCTAACTCATCAATTGACATCATTCTACATGATACATATTATGTAGTTGCCCATTTTCACTATGTTCTATCAATAGGAGCAGTATTCGCTATTATAGCAGGGTTCATTCAATGGTTCCCTCTATTCACAGGAGTTATAATAAACGAAAAATGACTTAAAATTCAATTCTTAATGATGTTCTCAGGTGTTAACATTACATTCTTCCCACAACACTTCTTAGGTATAAGTGGTATACCACGACGATACTCAGATTACCCAGACTCATATACATCCTGAAATACAATTTCTTCAATTGGAAGACTAATCTCAATGTCAAGAATTTTAATAATAAATTTTATTATCATAGAAAGATTAATATCAAAACGAACAACTCTATTTACAAAAAGAAATTATTCTTCAATTGAATGATTACAGAAAATACCCCCTCAAGAACACTCATATTCAGAATTACCTATAATTTTAAAGTTCTAATATGGCAGAATAGTGCAATGAACTTAAAATTCATATATAAATATTTATATTTTTTTAGAAATTTCATCATGAGGTATATATTTATTTCAAGACCCAATAACACCAATAATAGAACAATTAATTATATTTAATGACCATGCAATAATGATTATTATTGTGATTACAGTAACAGTTATATACATAATAATATCAATTATTATAAATAAATTAATTAACAAAAATATATTAGAGGGTCAACTAATTGAATTAATCTGAACAATCTCCCCGGCAATTCTTTTAATTTTAATTGCCCTACCCTCACTACGAATTCTGTATCTTATCGAAGAAATTAACAACCCAATTATTTCAATTAAAGCAATTGGCCACCAATGATACTGATCATACGAGTATTCAGACCTAAAAAAGATTGAATTTGATTCTTACATAAAACCGACAAGAGAGCTAGAAAATACAGAATTCCGTCTTATTGAAACAGATAACCACATTATTACACCTTTTAATTCAATGATCCGGATTTTAGTTACGTCAACTGATGTTATTCACTCATGAACGATTCCGTCTATAGGAATTAAAATTGACGCAACACCTGGGCGTATTAACCAAGGAAACATATTAATTCTTCGACCAGGAATCTTCTATGGACAATGCTCAGAAATCTGTGGAGCTAACCACAGATTTACACCTATCACCCTAGAAAGAATTTCAATAAATAGATTTTTAAATTGAATAATAAATTTGTACATTATGTAGCTTAAACAAAAGCGTTGGTCTCTTAAACCAAATTATAGTAAATATACTCTTAATGAAAAGGTTTAGTTAAAATATAACATTAACTTGTCAAGATAAAATTATTACAAAGTGATAACCTTTATTGCCTCAAATAGCACCAATATGATGATTTTCACTTGAAATAATATTTATTATTACCCTAATAATTATAATAACCAATGTTTACTTTAACTTTAATGTTAAAATTAAACCTAAAAAAATTAACAGAAAAATAAAAATTAAATGAATATGATAATAAATTTATTTTCAACATTTGACCCATGTACAGGAAATTTATCATTAAATTGATTAAGAACAATTATTTTTATTATATTAATTCCAAATAATTTTTGAATAAAAAGTAGTAAAACTAAAATATTAATAATATATATTTCCATACTATTAACCAAAGAAATAGAAAGATTAACAAAAAATAAAAGAATCCCGATAATTATAATTCCAATTTTCATATTAATTTTATCTAACAATTTAATAGGGTTACTACCTTATGTATTTACATCATCATCACACTTAGTATTTTCTATGACAATAGCTCTCCCACTATGAATTTCATTAATAATTTTTGGGTGAACAAAAAAAACAAATTCTATATTTGTGCATCTAGTACCCATAGGTACTCCAGGAATTCTTATACCATTTATAGTTTTAATTGAAACAACAAGAAATATTATTCGACCAGGTTCACTCTCAGTGCGACTATCAGCTAATATAATTGCACGACACTTACTGATGTCATTATTAGGAAATACTTCATCAAAATCAAGTATGATTTTGTCAGCAACTATAATTATCTTTATTTTATTGATTTTATTCGAATCAGCTGTAGCTATAATTCAATCTTATGTTTTTATAACATTATCAACATTATACTCAAGAGAAATTTAAATGAATAATCATCCATACCACTTAGTTGATAAAAGACCATGACCATTAACCTCATCATTAGGACTATTAACATTAACATCAGGTTCAATTATGTGGATACATAAATTATCTCAGTATTTAATAATCTCAGGCATAATAATTATTTTATTAACCATATACCAATGATGGCGAGACATTACACGTGAGTCAACATTCCAGGGAATCCACCCTAAAAAAGTAGTTTCAATTATGAAAATAGGGATAATTATGTTTATTATATCTGAAGTAATGTTTTTCTTATCTTTTTTCTGAGCGTTTTTTCATAGAAGACTATCACCGAATATAGAAATTGGTATAAATTGACCTCTAATTGGAATTAAAACATTTAACCCAATTAATATCCCTATATTAAATACAATTATTTTATTAACTTCGGGGATATCAATAACATGAGCACACAACGCCATTGTAAGAAAAAATCTATCACAAACAATTCAAAGATTGATTATTACAATTACCCTTGGTTTGTACTTTTCAATTATACAATTATATGAATATATTGAATCACCATTCTCTATTTCAGACAGAATTTATGGGTCAACATTTTTTATAAGAACAGGATTCCATGAGATTCACGTAATAATCGGGACAATATTTATTTTTGTTAAATTTTTACGAACAAAAAATTTACACTTCTCTAGAAATCACCACGTGGGATTTGAAGCAGCAGCTTGGTATTGACATTTCGTCGATGTAGTATGACTATTCCTGTACATCTCAATTTACTGATGAGGTAGATAAATTTATTTAGTATATAAAGTATATAAAGCTTCCAACTTTAAGGATTAAAATTTAAAATAAATAATAAATTTAACTTTAATTTTTCTTTTAATTTTGATATTAACAACATTAATTATTATAACAATTATTAATATAATTTCAGCTAAATCAATTTCGGATAAAGAAAAACTGTCACCATTTGAATGTGGCTTTAACCCAATGTCAAATAAACGATTACCATTCTCAATCCACTTTTTTTTAATTGCGGCTATCTTCTTAATTTGTGATGTTGAAATCATTATTATAATCCCTATAATTATAACCATAAAAACATCTAGTGTGTTGTGATGAATAACAACATCTGTGTCATTTATTATAGTACTAATTTTAGGTTTATACCATGAATGATCAAACGGAATGTTAAATTGAACTAATTAATAGGGTTATAATTAATTATAATATTTGGTTTGCAACCAGAAAGTACTCACTAGATGAGTTAACCTTTAGCAAAGAAGTAAAATTTACATTTAGTTTCGACCTAAAATTAAGATTAATTTCTCATGCTATTAATAGAAGCCAAAAACAGAGGCATTTTATTGTTAATAAAAAAAATGAATTTAATTCCTATTAAAAGAGAACTAAAAATTTAGCTGCTAACTAAATAAAGAGCAATAAGTGTTCATCTCTTATTTATATAGTTTATAAAAAAACATTTTATTTTCATTAAAAAAAAAGAATATTAATCTTATAAATTTATTTCAAAAATCATATTTTCCTTAATATCTTCAATATTATACTCTATTATAAGCTATTGAAATAAATTATAATTAAAAACCAAATAAAGAAAGTAAATAAAAAAATCCTTAAATTATTAATAAAATAAAATTGGAAAAAACTAGATAAACTGTAAATATAATATGAAATACCGTAAGCACCGTAGTATTCACCCCAACTTAACAACCTAAGAGACTTATATATAAAAAAAAAGAAGAAATTATAAAAATAAAATGAATGAAAATATATAAACCACATTATACTATTAAAATAATAATAATTTAAATTGAAAAAATAACAAAAATTTTTCATGTCATAGCCCACAATCATACCAATTATAACAAATAATAATCTCATTAATTTTAAAAAAAAAGGTAGCAAGACAAATCTTGTTATTAAGCCAGTTAACCAAGAAAAAGAACACCCAAAAAATATTGATATTAAAACCAAAAAAAAAATTCTAAACTTCATATAATTAAAAGAATCTAGACAAATAAAAAAATTAGAGAACCTAACATTAAAAATTATAGTATAATAAAACAAACGGAACGTGTATATACAAGTTAAACCTAAAGAAAAATAATATAAAATAAAAATTAATAAATTTATATTAGTATAAAGAGAAAATTCAATAATTATATCCTTAGAATAAAATCCTGAAAGAAAAGGGATTCCACATAAAGATAAATTAGAAATATTAAAACAAGCTCTAGTATAAGGCATTAAAAGACAAATTGAACCTATAAAACGAATATCCTGATTATCGTTTATATAAAAAATATAAATTCCAGCACATAAAAAAAGTAAAGATTTAAATATGGCATGTCTAACTAAATGAAAATAAGAAAGATTTAATATACCTAAAAATAAAGAACTCATTATTAAACCCAATTGTCTTAAAGTTGAAAGGGCAATGATCCTCTTTAAGTCAAATTCGTAATTAGCACAAAAAGAAGAAATTAATATAGTAACTAGACTCATTAATAAAAAATAAGAATTTAAATAATAAAAAACATTGTAAAAACGAATTAATATATAAACACCAGCAGTAACTAAAGTTGAAGAATGCACCAACGAAGAGACAGGTGTAGGAGCTGATATGGCCGCGGGTAACCAACAAGAAAAAGGGATTTGAGCTCTCCTAGTGAATCTAGAAACAAAAATAACATAAAAAATTATAGAGTTAAAAAAACTAGTATAAAAAATAAAATGTCAACTTCCATATCTAAATAATCAACAAATTATAATTAGTAATCCAATATCCCCCAATCGATTTCTTAAACAAGTTAATATACCCGATAAAAATCTCGAATTAGACTGATAATAAATTACTAGACAATAAGACACAATTCCTAAGCCATCCCAACCCAATAAAATTCTAATAAGATTTGGACTCAAAATTATTATAATCATTCTTAAAATAAATAAAAGAACAAGATATAAAAAACGAACAGAAGAATAAGAATTATAACCTATATAAACAGAACTGTAAACTAAGACTATTGAAGAAACAAAAAAAACAACAAAACAAAATAATATAGATATTCAATCTAAATAAATCAAATAACATAAACTAACAGAATTTAAATTAAATAACTCTCACTCAAAAAAAAATGAAAAACTGAAATAAAGAAAATAAAATCCAAAATACAAAAATAACAAAGAAACCAATAATAAGGTAATAAACCAAAAATTATAAAAATTTAACTTAACCAAAATTTAAGGCTGAAAGCATCTTAGAATCCACAAATCTATATTTTAATTAAACTACTTAAATTTAAATAAAAAAATTAATAAAAAAAAGAATAAAAACCAAAGGAATTAAATGAATTAATACTAATAAATATTCACGAACAGTAATAAACCCGAATCTATATAAACTATGGTAAAGACCATGAAAAACATAGGAAAATAGAAAAAATCTAAAGCAAGAACAAAAAAAAGAAATGAAAAGAAAATAGAAACAAGAAAAACTAAAATATATAATTATAGAATTTAAAATCATAATTTCTCTGATAAAGTTTAAACTTGGAGGGCAACCTATATTAAAGCAACATATTAATAACCAAAACGGAGCAACTCTAGGGAAAAAATTAATTAAACCTTTATTAATATAGAATCTACGTCTATGAATACGCTCATAATAAAAATTTGACATTATAAAAAGACAAGAAGAACAAAGGCCATGAGAAATCATTAAATAATAAGAACCTAAAACCCCTCAATATCTTATTGTAAGTAAACCCAAAAGACATAAACCCATATGAGAAACAGAAGAATATGCAATTAAACATTTTAAATCACCCTGAATAAAGCAAATGAATCCAACTAATAAAGAACCATAAATCGAAAAGGAATACCAAATATATCTATACTTATAAAAAGAAAATTCAGTAATAAAAAAAATACGAATTAACCCGTAACCACCAATTTTCAATAGAACACCAGCTAAAATTATTGAACCTGAAACAGGAGCTTGAACATGAGCCCTAGGCAACCAAAAATGAACAATAAATATAGGTAATTTAATTAAAAACCCGAAAATAAAAAAAAAATGAAAAATAAATCTGACATCAAAAATATTAATTAAATCGAAAAACATAGTATAAAAATTACTATAAATATAAATAATTAAAAAAAGAAAAGGTAAAGAACCAAATAAAGTATAAAAAAATAAATAAAGTCTTGATAATAAACGTTCAGGCTGATAACCTCAACCTATAATCAAAAAAACTAAAGGAATAAGTCTAAATTCAAAAAAAACATAAAAATAAAATATTCTCAAACAACAAAAGAACATAACCATAATAAATAATAAAATATAATTAATAAACCAAAAAAAATTAAATCTTAAACTCCTATAAACAGTTAGTCTACAAAAAATCATTAATATCAAAATCAAAAAGGTAAGCAAAATTAAACCTAAAGAGATATAGTCAAGTCCAAATTGGTAACTTAAATTACAATAAAACCCACAGCTGTATATAAAAATAAAAAATAAACAACAAAAAATTAAATAATACTGGAAAATATATAAACCTGTTATAAAAATTAAAGGGGTCGAAAAAATTATTGAAAACAAATATCCTATCATAAATAAATTGAACTCAAATAATCATTACCATGAAAACGAATTATAATAACTAAAATAGAAAGTCCAAGTACACCTTCACATACAAAAAAAGTTATAAACATAACATAAAGATAAAAAGATACAAATGACAAACAAACCTTAAATACTATTAAAAGTAAAGACAAAACAATAAATTCCAAACTCAATAAACATAAAAGTAAATGCTTACGGATATAAACTAAAGAAACTAAACCAAAAAAAAAAAAAAAAAAAAAAAAAAAGTTCATATGTTTTGATAGTTTAAATTAAAAACATTAATTTTGTAAATTAAAGTTAGAAGACTCTTTGAAACATCAGTAAAATGAAATTCACATCTTAAATTTCCAAAACCTAAATTTTTATTAAACTATTTACTGAAATTAAATTTATATTAATTAAAATAATAATTATTCTATCAATTTTTTTACCAATAATAAAAACACCTTTATCTTTAGGAACAGTTTTATTAACACAAACTATTTTGTCAACAATATTAATAAACAAGATACTTTTAAATTCATGATTCCCTATAATTACATTTTTAATAATAATCGGAGGGATGATGATTCTATTTATATATATAAGAAGAATTGCGTCAAATGAAAAATTTAAAATAAATATAAATTTAACTATGATATTTATTATCATAATAATTGCAACAGAGGAATTAATAATAGATATCCAGATTAACGAAACACAGAATATAATTTATATTTCAAGACAAGAATCTATTTCAATAACAAAATTATACAACAAAAAATCATACATTATTACTTTGTTACTTGTTTTAACTTTACTTCTAACAATAATTTCAATTTCAAAAATCGTTATATTTCACAAAGGCCCATTACGAATAAAAACATATGAACAAACCGACGCGGAAAACAAATCCAATTGCAAAAATAATTAATTACTCACTGATTGATTTACCAGCCCCAATCAATTTGTCGTCATGATGAAATTTTGGTTCAATTTTAGGTTTATGTTTTTCAATTCAACTATTAACAGGTATTATTTTATCTATGCACTATACTTCTAATATCGAAATAGCATTTAACAGAGTAAGACATATTACACGAGACGTAAATTACGGTTGACTAATACGAACAATACATAGCAATGGGGCGTCTTTATTTTTTATTGCTATTTACCTTCATACAGGGCGAGGAATTTACTATGGGTCATATAAACTTTCAAAAACATGGATAATAGGTGTTATATTAATACTTATAACAATAGCAACAGCATTTTTAGGGTACGTTTTACCATGAGGACAAATATCATTTTGAGGAGCAACAGTTATCACAAACCTTTTATCAGCAATTCCATACATTGGGTCTATGCTAGTAAAATGAATTTGAGGGGGATTCGCAGTTGACAACGCTACTCTGTCACGGTTCTTTAGATTACATTTTATATTACCATTTATCATTGCATTGATAACAATTATCCACTTATTATTTCTGCATCAAACGGGGTCATCAAACCCTATTGGTATTAATTCCAATATCGACAAAATTCCCTTCCACCCTTATTTTTCTATTAAAGACATCATAGGGTTTATAATCACACTAATGGCTTTAATTATATTAAATTTAGCAGAGCCATATATACTTTCAGACCCTGATAATTTTACACCTGCTAATCCTATATCAACCCCAGTCCACATTCAACCAGAGTGATATTTTTTATTTGCATACGCAATTTTACGTTCCATCCCCAATAAGCTAGGGGGTGTTATAGCTCTGTTTATATCAATCTTAATTTTAATTATTATGCCAATTTCAATAAAAATGAAATTCAAGGGGGTCATGTTTTACCCTATAAGCCAAATTAATTTCTGAATGTTTATTAATACAATTATTTTATTAACATGAATTGGGTCAAAACCAGTTGAAAGACCATTCACTGAAACAGGGATAATCCTTACAGTGATATACTTTAGCTATTTTGTTTTAGACCCTATTATAACAAAGATTTGAGATAAAATAATTGATTAAGTTAATTAGCTTAAATAAAGCACATATAATGAAAATATGAGATAGATTAATTTTTATTAACTTAACAAAAAAAAATGATAAAACACAATTAATTTAATTAAAATAAAAAAAAGTAGATAATTTAAAGATAATGGTAAATAACATTTTCAAGCTAAATATATAAGTTTATCATAACGATAACGGGGAAAAGAACAACGAACCCAAATAAATAGAAAACATATAAAAATTAATTTTAAGAAAAAAGAAAAAGAAAAGAAATTTCCACCCAAAAATATTACACAAGTCAATAAAGAAATAAAAATAATTCTTGAATATTCAGAAATAAATAATACCGAAAAAAATCCACCCCCATATTCAACATTAAACCCGGAAACTAATTCTCTTTCCCCTTCGGAAAAATCAAATGGAGAACGATTTGTTTCGGCTATACAGCATGATACCCAACAAAAAAATAAAGGTAAAGAAAAAAATATAAACCAGCAATTTGATTGGTATAAATAAAAATCCAATAAATTATAACTCTCAATTAATAAAAAAAAACATAACATAAAAGTGGAAAGAGAAACTTCATAAGAAATAGTTTGTGAAATTCTACGGATTGCCCCTAGCATAGAATACACACCGTTTGATGACCAACCACACAATATTAAAAAATAAACCCCAAGTCTCGAAACACATAAAAATATTAAAAATCCATAGTTGAATATAATTGGATTAACATAAAATGGAAATAAAGCCCAAATAAATAGAGATTGAATTAATCTTAAAAAAGGACAAATAAAATAAAATAAATAATTAGAATTCAAAGGAAAAATTTGTTCCTTCATAAAAAGCTTTATTCCATCTCTAAAAGGCTGTAATAAACCTATAAATCCTACTTTATTAGGACCTTTACGAATCTGTATGTATCTTAAAACTTTACGCTCTAGTAAAGTGAAAAAACCAACAGAAATTAATACCATTAAAATTAAAATGAAAGATGTTAACAAAAAAATTATTGAATGTAAAATTAATTACTTTTTTAAATTCTAAATTTAATACACTAGTCTGCCAAATCAATATTTAATAATATACAATTAAATATTGGATTATATGGTCCTTTCGTACTAATAAAATCTTATTTTATAAGATAGAAACCAACCTGGCTTACACCGGTTTGAACTCAAATCATGTAAGAAATTAAAAGTCGAACAGACTTAAACATTAAAGAATCTACCCCTTAATTTAATCTTAATTCAACATCGAGGTCGCAAACTTTAATATAGATATGAACTCCCCACTAAAATTACGCTGTTATCACTAAGGTAACTTTTACTTTTAATCATTATCTAATGGAACAAAAGAACATAAAAAAATGCATAAAATAAATAAAGTAATATAAATTTATTAATCACCCCAATTAAACGATTTATGAATAATTATTAACCCAAATCAATTTAATCATTTTAGTTAAGTTCTATAGGGTCTTATCGTCCCTATAAAAAAATTAAGCTTTTTAACTTAAAAATTAAATTATAATAATATTTAAAATAAAATTAATATCTCATATTTTCATTCATTCAAGTCCCCAATTAAAAGACTAATTATTATGCTACCTTTGTACTCTCAAAATACTGCAGCCATTTAAATTTAATCATTGGGCAGAAATTACCTTTAATAAAAACTAAAAGAAATGTTTTTGATAAACATTTGGAAATTAAATTTGTCGAGTTCATTTAAAAAAAATAAAAATTATACTTATTAATTCATTATTTAAAATAAGAAATAGTTATTAAATTAAAATCAGTATAAAATTAAATTACAAAAAATTATATTTAAAAAAGCTAATCTATTAAGAACTAAAACTAAGATTTTAAAAAAAATAAACTTTATAAAATTTTAATTTTAACACAAAATACAGATTATCCAGTATTATATAAGATTAAAATAAAAAAAATTATTTAAATTAAATCAATCCATAATTAAATTTTCGTCCTGATTAACCAGATATAATAAAAGACGAGTAACTTTTAACTACTAAAATTATTTTGAAAAACTTTATGAAACAAGAAAAGTAAAATAAAATTAAATCATTTTATTTCGGGAAAATAAAATAAATTTTTTAATTAAATTACCCTGATACAAAAGGTACTATTAATAATATTAAATTAATAATTAAAATCCTGTTCAGTTTACAAAAATGATTTGTTTATAATCTTACTACAAAAAAAGAAATAATTAATTTAAAAATTAGAAAGATATTAAATTAATATCAAGAAGAATATAAAATTTTCTAATTAATGTAAATAATTAACTTTTGAATAAGCTACATCCTGTTCATTCTAGCTACACCTTCCGGTACAACTACTTTGTTACGACTTATCCCATATCATTGAGAGTGACGGGCGATATGTACATAATCTAGAGCTATATTCATTTAAATTAATTAATTTAAATTACTATTAAATCCAATATAAATTATACAATAATTAATAAATTTTATAGAAATTAATTTTTATTGTAACCCAATTTTTCCCTATTAAAACTGCACCTTGACCTAATATTTTTCTGTCAAGAAAAAGAAAATTGTACTCTAATAAGATTTTCCTTAACATAGAGATATACAAACAAAAAAAGGGTACAGTCTATCGTGGTTTATCAATTATAAATCAGGTTCCTATATAAAGATTGATTACCGCCAAATTCTTTGAGTTTAAAGAAAATATCTATTAGTATTCAGAATAAAATTTTAAATAAAATAATAATAGGGTATCTAATCCTAGTCTAAAATTTAAATTTCAAACAATTATGAAAAAAAATAGTTATCATATAAATTCCACCTAAATATAATAAATTAAAATTATAATTTAATATTATTTTTATTCTTAAAAAATTAGTAAAAGTAAATTGTATAACCGCGAATGCTGGCACAAAATTAATCCACTTAAGCCATAAAAAACTAAATAAATGTAAGTATATGTCATAAAATTAGTTACTGAAAAACAAATATTAAAAACTATACATGTAAATTAAATAAAAAACTAATTCTAAAGCAAGAATCAAACTTTTCGTAATCTTACTGCAAATAAATAGCTTAATAAGACTTTCCCTCCCATAAAATGTGTGTAAAACCTTAAGTACATGAAATAAAAATTTAAACCTTAAAGGACCACACTAAGTAATTTACTAAATTAAAGCAGACCAACCTAGTAACACCAACATCGAAATATACTGAGGAATTGAAAATTTAATTTAAACTAATTAATTAAGTATTAATTGGGGTTAATACTAAATAATAGGTTAAAATAAAATCTGAAAATAAATTAAATAAATACATATCGAAATATACTGAGGAATTGAAAATTTAATTTAAACTAATTAATTAAGTATTAATTGGGGTTAATACTAAATAATAGGTTAAAATAAAATCTGAAAATAAATTAAATAAATACATATCGAAATATACTGAGGAATTGAAAATTTAATTTAAACTAATTAATTAAGTATTAATTGGGGTTAATACTAAATAATAGGTTAAAATAAAATCTGAAAATAAATTAAATAAATACATATCGAAATATACTGAGGAATTGAAAATTTAATTTAAACTAATTAATTAAGTATTAATTGGGGTTAATACTAAATAATAGGTTAAAATAAAATCTGAAAATAAATTAAATAAATACATATCGAAATATACTGAGGAATTGAAAATTTAATTTAAACTAATTAATTAAGTATTAATTGGGGTTAATACTAAATAATAGGTTAAAATAAAATCTGAAAATAAATTAAATAAATACATATCGAAATATACTGAGGAATTGAAAATTTAATTTAAACTAATTAATTAAGTATTAATTGGGGTTAATACTAAATAATAGGTTAAAATAAAATCTGAAAATAAATTATTATTAATTATAAAAACTTTGTAAATAGCAATTCCATGTTATATAAACATAGATTTTACATATTAATTAAAAATTATATATTTGAACGTTAAAATAAATTCCTCACACAATAAACTACCTTCTTTCTTTTTTTTTTCTTTCAAAGAAAGAAGGATTATTTAATTTTAAGATTAATTTTATATTAATAAATATATTAAATTAAAAATTATAAATTAATTTATAATAAATATATAAATATAAATAAAATATTTATTATATATTAATAACTATTACCTTCTTTCTAAAGAAAGAAGGTATTATTATTAATTAAGATTTAATATTAATATAATTAAATATAAGATAATAAATATATTACATATTTATAAATTTACCCATAAAGGGTAAATTTATTTAATATAAATATATATATAATATAATAAATATATAAATATAAATAAAATATTTATTATATATTAATAACTATTACCTTCTTTCTAAAGAAAGAAGGTATTATTATTAATTAAGATTTAATATTAATATAATTAAATATAAGATAATAAATATATTACATATTTATAAATTTACCCATAAAGGGTAAATTTATTTAATATAAATATATATATAATATAATAAATATATAAATATAAATAAAATATTTATTATATATTAATAACTATTACCTTCTTTCTAAAGAAAGAAGGTATTATTATTAATTAAGATTTAATATTAATATAATTAAATATAAGATAATAAATATATTACATATTTATAAATTTACCCATAAAGGGTAAATTTATTTAATATAAATATATATATAATATAATAAATATATAAATATAAATAAAATATTTATTATATATTAATAACTATTACCTTCTTTCTAAAGAAAGAAGGTATTATTATTAATTAAGATTTAATATTAATATAATTAAATATAAGATAATAAATATATTACATATTTATAAATTTACCCATAAAGGGTAAATTTATTTAATATAAATATATATATAATATAATAAATATATAAATATAAATAAAATATTTATTATACCTTATTAACTTAAAACCATGAAAACAATGCCAAGATTTTTTATATCAAAATAAAATTTAAAAACTAAAATTTAAAAGAAAAATTTGTCTGTTCAGACTTTTAATTTAAATTTTTAAATATAAAAAAATTATGAGATTCAAACTTAAATTTAAGGTTTACAAAAGCTATTTTTTTCAAAAAACATTAAAATACAATA